AAAAATTTTATTTTAATAATGTAAATAGATGCGTTTTGGGAGACCAAATTCCTAACTCGAGACTTTCCTGTTTCCGGGGGGTTTTCAGGATCAATAACAGTTTACGAGTTTAGGGGGGAGGGGGGGTTTAACCCGCAAAAGCCGAGGGGGGCGTACCTTAGCTATGTTAGGGGAAATCACTAATCATTTATGCTCATGATATCAGTTATGCAGTTCTTCTAATAAAATCTTTTCACCATGGACATTCTGTATTACGACCAAGGAAATGTACACCCTTGTCAACTTGCCTTAGCGCTGCACTCTGAAATGCCAGATGAAAGGAAAAAAAAAAAAAAAAAACCATGCCCATTAGAGTGAACGCCTGGCATGTGGGGTCACGAGTGCTATGTACCCCACCAACAACTTATGCCAGGGTCAAGAAAAGTGGGGGGAATAATATCAAGTAATGGCCCTGAAATAGGAACCAAATGCCAGGAATAGTGCACGGGGTGAAACCCCCACAAATACTTGTCCCTCACCTTCGTTAACCGTAATTACGTTGCTTAATTAAAATGCAACTCTTGTCTGTATCGGATATTGACTTGAAGAGAAGTTGAGTTATGGTATGAATGAGTACTTAAAGTCTGTGTTAGGGCTTAACTTGTAATGAGTAACACACTTGGGTAATTTCTATTAGTATGCAGTTGTGTTATAATATTGTTTTATGTATTCTGTTAAGCTTGAAAGAATGGTGGTGTATGACTGGTCAAAGTCGATTAATGGGTATTATACATAGTATGTCCTGATACATTATTAATATGGTTAACATAAATATATGGTGTTAATACATATATGTATTAACAAAGAATAGTTAAATTTAGAATGCTGGCTTTGGGAGCCAGGGGTGGGAGTTAAAATCTCCTTTCTTTGAGCAGTAGGGAGGGGTTTAACCTCCGGCGGCCGGTTTACAAGACCGGCGCTCTGGCGCTGAGCTACTAATGCAAGCTATTTGTAAGAGTTTGTTTTCTAGTCAGCCGGTAAATGGAAAGAGGCCAAGAAAAATAAAGAAGTAGAGAAAAGAGGCCACTTGGCCAATGATGATGTAGGGGTGTTCTACAGGTATTCCTCCAATTCAGGTAAGAATAAATACATCTGCCACGAGGGCCCAAAAGACGAATTGGGATAGAGGGCGGAATGTAAGGCTTCGCTGTTTGGAGGTGTGGAGCAGGGGAACAAGCATAAGTACAAGAATTGAGGCAAGGAGGGCAAGCACCCCTCCAAGTTTGTTTGGGATGGACCGAAGGATGGCATAGGCAAATAAAAAGTATCATTCTGGTTTGATGTGAGGGGGAGTGACAAGGGGGTTGGCGGGGGTGAAGTTGTCCGGGTCGCCCAGGCAGTTCGGGGAAAATAATGCCAGAGAAGTGAGGGCGAGGAGCATAATTGCAAAGCCTAAAAGGTCTTTGTAGGAGAAGTAGGGGTGGAAAGGAATTTTATCTGCATCTGAGTTTAGTCCTGCCGGGTTGTTTGAGCCTGTCTCATGTAAAAAGAGCAGGTGAAGTACTGTGGCAGCGAGAACAACGAAGGGGAGGAGGAAGTGGAAGGCAAAGAATCGTGTGAGTGTGGCGTTGTCTACTGAAAAGCCGCCTCAGATTCATTGAACGAGGGTGCCTCCCACATAGGGTACTGCCGAGAGAAGGTTGGTGATGACGGTAGCACCTCAGAAGGATATTTGACCTCAGGGGAGAACGTAGCCGACGAAGGCTGTTATTATTACCAGGAGAAAAAGAATGACTCCAATATTTCAGGTTTCTTTATATAGGTAGGAGCCGTAGTATAGCCCTCGTCCGATGTGGAGGTAGATACAAATAAAGAAAAAAGAGGCCCCATTGGCATGTATATTCCGGATGAGTCAGCCAAAGTTTACGTCTCGGCAGATGTGGGCCACAGATGAGAAGGCTGTGGCAATATCAGAGGTGTAGTGTATAGCAAGAAATAGTCCGGTAACAATTTGGGCAATCAGGCAAAGTCCTAGAAGGGAGCCAAAGTTTCATCATGCGGAGATGTTTGAAGGGGCAGGGAGATCTACTAGTGCGTCGTTTGCAATTTTAAGAAGGGGGTGGGTCTTTCGAAGGCTTGTCATTACGGTTTCCTGTAGTTGAATTACAGCGGTGGTTTTTCAAGCCATTGGTCCTGGTTAAAATCCTGGCAGGAATGATGACTTATGTTATGTGTATTTTTATGCTTGGGCTGGTTTTGGGCTTAGTAGTTGTTGCTTCTAATCCGTCCCCTTACTTTGGGGCATTAGGGTTGGTTGTTGTTGCGGGTATGGGCTGTGGAATTTTGGTTGGCCATGGTGCTCCTTTTCTGTCTTTGGTGCTATTTTTGATTTATTTGGGGGGAATGTTGGTTGTGTTTGCTTATTCAGCAGCTTTAGCTGCTGAGCCTTACCCGGAGACGTTGGGGAGCCGGTCGGTTGCTATTAATGTAGGGGGGTACTTGGTGGGGGTAGCAGTTGGAGGGGGCTTCTTTTGGGAGGGGTGGTTTGGGGGGTTGTGAATAACGGCTGATGAATTAGCTGAATTTTCTTTAATGCGAGGGGATGTAGGGGGGGTTGCTTTGATATATTCGTCGGGGGGAATAATGTTGGTGTTGAGTGGGTGGGTTTTGCTTTTAACGCTTTTCGTAGTATTGGAGGTATGTCGAGGTTCTAGTCGGGGGACCCTTCGGGCGGTTTAGTTGTTAAGGAGTAGGAGGGCGAGAATAAAAGTTAAAAAGAAAGCGGTAAGAAAAGTTTTGACCATTCCTTGTTGTGCATTGCTTGTTGTTGTAATTAGGGGAAGATTCGTGGTGTAGATGGCTTTTGGGCCAGTTTTTTCTAGTCATGTCTGATCCACTATTTGAGCTGCCATATATTGTCCTAGTAAGAGGTTTACCTTCGGGGGGAAGCGGTGAATAATTGTTGGAAAAAATCCAAGCAGGTTTGAGAAGTGATGGGGGCCTGTTTTAGGGGTTGGCTTAAACTGTTTACTTGTCAGGGAGGCAAGTTCGAGGGCCAGGAGAAGGCCCGTAATGGTAACTAGGAGGGCCAAAATCTTTAGAAGGAAGGGTATAGTTATAACAGGGGTTTTGGGGAGAACAATGTTGGAGGTAATCAAAAGGCCTGCAATGATGCTTCCTCATGCAAGACGTTTGATAGGATTAATTACTGCTTTGTCGTTTTCATTAATAGGGGAAAAAGCGTTAAACCGGGGGGTGCCCATAGAAACAAAAAATACGACACGGAGGCTGTAAATAGCGGTGAAAGAGGTGGCCAGAAGGGTTAAGACCAGGGCTCAGGCATTTAAGTGGGAGACATTAAGGGCTTCAATGATGGCGTCTTTTGAGAAAAACCCGGCTAAGAAAGGAGTGCCGGTAAGGGCGAGGCTGCCAATGGTTAAGCATGATGAAGTAAGGGGAGTAAGACGGTGCATTCCTCCTATTTTGCGGATATCTTGTTCATCGTTTAGGCTGTGAATGATGGAGCCTGAGCAGAGAAAGAGTATGGCTTTAAAGAAGGCGTGGGTACAGATGTGGAGGAATGCAAGTTGTGGTTGATTAAGTCCAATAGTCACTATTATTAGGCCTAGTTGGCTAGATGTTGAGAAAGCTACAATTTTTTTGATGTCGTTCTGTGTTAGGGCGCAAGTTGCCGTGAAGAGGGTTGTTAGAGCTCCTAGACAAAGGCAGGTTGTAAGGATAAATGGGTTGTTCTCTATTAAAGGGCTTATTCGAATTAACAGAAAAATGCCTGCGACGACTATTGTGCTTGAGTGAAGTAGGGCAGAGACCGGTGTAGGTCCCTCTATTGCAGAGGGCAGTCACGGATGAAGTCCAAATTGAGCGGATTTGCCGGTGGCGGCAACAATTAACCCGAGGAGGGGGTAGGTTAGGTCTATATTATGGGTTGTAACAAAAATCTGTTGAAATTCCCAGGAGTTTAGGTTGGTGGCCATTCATGCTATGGAGAAGATGAGTCCAATATCGCCCACGCGGTTGTAGAGGACGGCTTGAAGGGCGGCTGTGTTTGCATCTGCTCGTCCGTATCACCAGCCGATTAAAAGAAAAGATATGATGCCTACGCCCTCTCAGCCAATAAAAATTTGAAATATGTTATTAGCTGTAACGAGAATAATTATTGCGATTAAGAATGTTAGTAGGTACTTAAAGAAACGGTTTATGTAGGGGTCTGTGTGTATGTACCAAGAGGCAAATTCTAAGATAGACCAAGTGACATAGAGGGCCACGGGGGTGAAAATGACAGAGTAAAAGTCAAACTTTAAGCTGATGTTGATATCAAATATTAAAGTGTTTGTTCAGTTTCAGTTAGTAATCACGGCTTCTGCCCCTTCTGCCAGAAAAAGTGAGAGGGGGAAGAGGCTAACAATGAATGCCAGTTTGACAGCGGTTTTTACCTGGGTAAGGGCTCAGATGCTACCCTTAGGTGTAGGGGAGAGGGCGGTTAAGAGGGGGTAAAGAAGTATTATAAAAATAATGATAAGGCTTGTTGTTATTATTACAGGGGTTGGGTGCATAGCTTTTACTTGGACTTGCACCAAGAGTTTTTGGTTCCTAAGACCAATGGATGAGCTGTTATCCTTTAAAAGCCTGGTGAGGGAGCTCCGGAGTTCAACCGAGGATACGAGGGTTAGCAGGCTTCGTTGCTGGCAAGCCTCTCTCGGTGGATAAGAGGGGTTTAACCTCTGTTTTTAGAATCACAATCTAATATTTTTGTTAAACTATATCTACAGGAAGTTCAGCCTCAAATTAGGGCCGGTTTTGCGATAAGTAGAAGGAGGGGCAGAAGATGGAGTGCAAGAAGTAGGTGTTCGCGGGTGTGAGAGGGGTCCAATGCGAGAATGTGGTGAGGGGTGGGGCCCCGCTGGGTTATCAGAAATATGTAGAGAGAATAGCCGGCGGTAATTAAAGTCCCAGCTCCTGTAAGGGCAATGGTTGTTCAGGACCAGTTAAACAAGGAGGTAATAATTATTAACTCCCCCATTAAATTAGGGAGGGGGGGAAGAGCTAAATTTGCTAGGCTTGCAAGGAATCACCAGCATGTTATTAGGGGGAGTATTATTTGTATGCCGCGGGCGAGGATTATTGTTCGAGTGTGGGTTCGTTCATAGTTTGTGTTTGCTAAGCAAAAAAGGGCTGAGGAAGTGAGACCATGTGCAATTATTAAGATTAGTGCTCCTGTAAAGCCTCAGGGGGTTTGAATTAAAATTCCCCCTGCAACGAGGCCTATGTGGCCAACGGACGAATAGGCAATGAGTGATTTTAGGTCTGTTTGTCGTAAGCAGATTGAGCCCGTTATAATTACGCCCCACAAGGCTAAGACAATAAAAGGATAGCTTAGTTCTTTGGTAAGGGGCTCTAGAAGAATTATTACTCGTATTATGCCATAGCCCCCCAGTTTAAGTAGGACGGCGGCCAGAACTATGGAGCCTGCAATTGGGGCTTCTACATGGGCTTTAGGCAGTCATAAGTGTATGCCATAGAGGGGTATTTTAACGAGGAAAGCTAGGAGGCAGCCAGCCCATCAAAGCTTATCGGCGGTAGAGGTTAGCGGAAAGGTTGGGAAATAAGAAAGGGTCAGTAAAGAAAGGGTTCCAGTGGTGTTTTGTAGGAGGAGGAGGGCGACTAATAGGGGAAGAGACCCTGCTAGGGTATAAAATAAGAAGTATGTGCCTGCGTTTAGGCGTTCTACTTGATTACCTCAGCGGGTAATTAAAATTAGGGTAGGGATAAGGGTTGCTTCAAACATGATGTAAAACAGGATTACTTCTGTTGCTGAAAAGGCTATAATTAAAAAAATCTGGAGGGAGGTTAGCAGTGTAATATAAATGCGTTGGCGGCTGATGGGTTCGAGAGACATGTGGTTTTGGCTTGCTAAGACTATTAAGGGAAGTAGTCAGCAGGTTAGAACCAAAAGAGGGGTTGAAAGGGGGTCTAGGGCTATAAATGAGTTTATTGTAAGTCAGCCGGTTTCGGATGTATTGTTTAGTCAGGTTAGGCTAATTAAGGCAATAATAAGGCTGTGGGCAAGAGTTGTGGGCCAAAGTGTTTTAGGGGCGGCTAGTCATGTGGTTGGAACGAGCATAATTGTTGGGATTAAAATTTTTAGCATTGTAGTAGGTTTATATTTTGTAGCCGATCATTGCCGTGAGTGCGGGCAGTGGCTACTAGTAGAGCGAGGCCTGCGCTGGCTTCGCAGGCAGAAAAAGCAAGGAGGAGCATAGGGGATGCTGAGAAGCTTGTTACATTTAATTCAAGTGTTCAAAGGGAGAGAGCAAGGAAGAGGGAGAGTATTATTCCTTCTAGACAAAGGAGGGCGGAGAGTAGGTGGGCTCGGTAAAAAGCAAGGCCTGCGAGCCCCAGGAGAAAGGCTGTTGAGAAGGCAAAATGTGTGGGGGTCATTAGGGAATTGTGGACTTTAACCACGAGCTTTTGAGTCGAAATCAAATATTTTAATTAAAATAATTACCTATTCAGCCCATTCTAGGCCTCCTTGTAGTCATTCATAAACTAGGCCAAGGGTAAGGAGAAGCAGAAGGGAGGTGGCCCAGAAAAAGGTGGTGGTGGGGTTTGGAAGTTGATCGCCTCAAGGGAGGGGCAGAAGTAGTGCAATTTCAAGGTCAAATAAGAGAAATAGGATGGCGACTAAAAAGAATCGCATTGAAAAAGGTAGGCGGGCAGAGCCCAGGGGATCAAAACCACACTCATATGGTGAGACCTTTTCTTGGTCAGGGGAGATTATGGGGAGTCAGAAAGAGAGGAGGGTAAGGGCTATTGAAAGGGCCAGGGTAATTGTAATTACAGTGGTAATCAAGTTCATTATCTTTCCTTGGATTTTAACCAAGACCAGGTGATTGGAAGTCACTTATACTGTTTTAGTACTAGAAAGATAGGAGCCTCATCAGTAGATGGAGATGTATAGGAAGAGTCAGACTACGTCTACGAAGTGTCAGTATCAGGCCGCTGCTTCAAACCCGAAGTGGTGTTGGATTGTAAAGTGGTAGTTAATTTGTCGGAGTAGGCAGACAGCCAGGAAAGTGGTTCCAATGATTACGTGAAGGCCGTGGAAGCCTGTGGCTACGAAAAAGGTAGAGCCATAAACCCCATCTGCAATTGTAAAAGGGGCTTCATAATACTCTATTGCTTGAAGAAAGGTAAAGTAAGTACCAAGAAGGATTGTTAGGGCAAGGCTCTGAATGGCTTGTTTACGTGCGCCTTCTATGATGCTGTGGTGGGCTCAGGTAACTGTTACGCCCGAGGCCAGTAAAACAGCTGTGTTAAGCAAGGGTACGCCAAAGGGGTCGAGGGGGGTGACCCCCGCGGGGGGTCAGCATCCCCCAATTTCTGGTGTAGGGGCCAAGCTTGAGTGAAAAAAGGCTCAGAAAAAACCAAGAAAGAAAAAGACTTCTGATGTAATAAAAAGGATTATGCCATATCGAAGGCCTTTTTGAACGGGAGGAGTATGGTGGCCTTGATAAGTGCCTTCTCGAATGATGTCTCGTCACCATTGGAATATTGTTAGGAGAAGTAAGATAGTGCCAAGGAAAATAAGAGACATTGTGTTGTAGTGGAATCAAACGGCAAGTCCGGAAGTCATTAAAAGGGCGGCAATTGCTCCTGTGAGGGGTCAAGGGCTTGGGTCTACTATGTGGTATGCGTGGGTTTGGTGGGCCATTAAACGTTTTCTTGTAGGTATAGGCTTATCAATAAGACAAAGACGTAGGCTTGAATTATTGCGACTGCTACTTCTAGAACTGTTAATAAAAGTAGTACAAGGGTTGTGAGAAGGGCAACGGTTGGTATTAAAGGCAAGAGGACAAAGGCAGCAGTAGCAATAAGTTGCATAAGTAAGTGGCCGGCGGTCAGGTTAGCAGTTAGTCGTACGCCTAAAGCGAGGGGTCGAATAAATAGGCTAATTGTTTCGATGATAATTAGTACAGGAATAAGTGGAACGGGGGTTCCTTCTGGAAGGAGGTGGCCCAGGGCGGCGGTGGGCTGGTTTCGTAGTCCAATAAGAACAGTGGCTAGTCATAGTGGTACGGCGAGGCCTATGTTTAGTGACAGTTGGGTTGTTGGTGTGAAAGTGTAGGGGAGTAAGCCGAGCATGTTGAGTGAAATTAGAAAAACTATAAGAGATGTGAGGATAAGGGCCCATTTGTGGCCCCCCACATTTATTGGGGTTAAAAGTTGGGAGGTAAAACGGTTAAGGAATCAGCCTTGGAGGGTTAGGAGGCGGTTGTTTAGTCATCGTGGGGCGGGCGAGGGAAAAAGAAGTCAGGGTAAGACAAAGGCTAAAGCTATTAAAGGCACACCTAAAAGTGTGGGGCTTATAAACTGGTCGAAAAAGCTTGTTATCATGGTCAGGTTCAAGGGTCTGTTTTAGGGGCTTGTGTGCTTTGGGGGGAAGGTTCATTGGGGAAGGTATGGTTTAATGTTTTTGGTACAACAACTGTTAGGAAAACAAGTCATGAGAAGACTAGAATGGCAAACCAGGGGGAAGGGTTTAATTGGGGCATGTCGCTAGGGGTGGTTGGAAGGCACCAATCTTCAGCTTAAAAGGCTGACGCTGGGGGTCCGGTTTAGCTTCTTAGCGAGGCGTCTTCAAGTATTAGTGTAGATCAGTCCTGGAAATATTTAAGGGGAATAGCTTCCACTACAATTGGTATGAAGCTGTGGTTTGCACCGCAGATTTCTGAGCATTGCCCGTAGAATACCCCAGGGCGAGAGGCAATGAAGGCTGTTTGGTTGAGACGACCAGGAACTGCGTCTATTTTTACTCCGAGGGCCGGGACGGCTCATGAGTGGAGAACGTCTTCTGCTGTAACTAAGACTCGAATGGGGGCTTCAGTGGGAACGACCATTCGGTGGTCTACTTCTAAGAGTCGGAATTGGCCCGGGTTTAGGTCTTGTGTGGGGATTATGTAGGAGTCGAAAGCAATCTCTTGGTAGTCGGTGTATTCGTAGCTTCAATACCACTGATGCCCAATGGCTTTAACTGTTAGGTGAGGGTTGTTAATTTCGTCCATAAGGTAAAGAATTCGTAGTGAAGGAAGTGCAATGAGGATAAGAATAATGGCGGGGAGAATTGTTCAAATAATTTCAATTTCCTGGGAGTCGAGGATGTACATGTTTGTGAGCTTAGTTGAGACTATTGCTACAATAATGTAAAGCACGAGAGTGCTAATGAGAAAAACAATTATTAAGGCATGGTCGTGAAAGTGGAGAAGTTCTTCTATTACAGGTGATGCTGCGTCTTGAAATCCTAGCTGGGAGGGGTGGGCCATAAATAAGATACGTGGGGTTTTAACCCACGGCTCTGCTCTGACAAAGCAGTGTATTGTCGGCTCTACTAGAATCTTATTAAGAAAGTGACAGAGCGGTTATGTGGCTGGCTTGAAACCAGTTAATGGGGGTTCAACTCCTCCCTTTCTCGTTAGTGTGTGTGTTGCACTTGAACAAAGGCAGGCTCTTCAAATGTGTGGTAGGGAGGAGGGCAGCCATGAAGTCATTCAATATTTGTTGTAGTAAGTGCTACTGAAGCTACCACACGTTTGGCGGCGAATGCTTCTCATAAAATAAACAGGAACATAATGACAGCAGTTAAAGAGATTAGTGAGCCGAGAGAAGAGACAGTGTTTCAGAGCGTGTAGGCGTCAGGGTAGTCCGAGTATCGTCGTGGTATACCTGCCAGGCCTAGAAAGTGCTGAGGGAAGAAAGTTAAGTTTACACCGACAAACATTACGCCAAAGTGAACTTTTGATCAAGCGCTGTGAAGGGTGTAGCCTGTGAGCAAGGGGAATCAGTGCACAAAGCCGGCTATGATGGCAAAGACTGCTCCTATAGATAATACATAGTGGAAATGGGCTACTACGTAGTATGTGTCGTGGAGTATAATGTCTAGGGAGGAGTTAGCTAATACAATGCCTGTTAGGCCTCCTACTGTAAAAAGGAAAATAAAGCCAAGGGCTCATAAAAGAGGGGTATCTCACTTGATTGTGCCCCCGTGCAGAGTGGCAAGTCAGCTAAATACTTTTACTCCTGTGGGGATGGCAATAATTATGGTTGCGGAGGTAAAGTATGCTCGTGTGTCAACATCTATGCCCACTGTAAATATGTGATGGGCCCATACAATGAAGCCTAAAAGGCCAATGGCTATTATGGCTCACACCATGCCCATGTACCCAAAAGGTTCCTTTTTCCCGGCATAGTATGCAACAATGTGTGAGATTATGCCAAAGCCAGGTAGGATGAGGATATATACTTCGGGATGGCCAAAGAACCAGAATAAGTGTTGATAAAGGATGGGGTCTCCCCCGCCTGCTGGGTCAAAGAAAGTTGTATTTAGATTTCGGTCTGTAAGAAGCATTGTAATGCCGGCGGCAAGAACAGGAAGGGAGAGAAGTAAAAGGACAGCTGTAATTAGAACAGATCACACGAACAAAGGAGTCTGGTATTGTGAAACTGCGGGGGGTTTCATATTTAGAATTGTTGTAATGAAGTTAATGGCCCCCAAAATAGAGGAGATACCTGCTAAGTGAAGAGAAAAAATAGTTAGGTCGACAGAAGCGCCGGCGTGGGCAAGATTTCCAGCAAGTGGGGGGTAAACAGTTCAACCGGTACCTGCTCCGGCTTCAACCCCTGAGGAGGCTAAGAGAAGCAAGAAGGAAGGGGGCAAGAGTCAAAAGCTTATGTTGTTTATTCGAGGGAAGGCTATATCGGGGGCACCAATCATTAATGGGATTAGTCAGTTCCCAAACCCCCCAATTATAATTGGTATTACTATAAAGAAAATTATTACGAAAGCATGAGCTGTTACGATTACATTATAAATCTGGTCATCGCCTAGAAGAGCTCCGGGCTGGCTTAATTCGGCTCGAATTAGGAGGCTTAGGGCCGTACCTACTATTCCAGCTCAGGCACCAAATACAAGATAGAGGGTGCCAATGTCTTTATGGTTGGTAGAGAAGAATCAGCGTGTGATTGCCACAGGTAAAATGACTGAGAGTTAAGTGGTGGATTGTAGCCCCATAGACAGAGGTTTAAGTCCTCTTTTTACCAAGCCCTGAGGTGTTGTACATACGAGATTGCAAATCCCGAGACGCAAGTTAATCGCCTGCCGGGGCTTCCCCCGCCCTTTGCCCCGCGGGCGGGGGGAGGTAGGCGGATGCTCACTGGTTAGGGCGCTTAGCTGTTAACTAAGAGTTTGTAGGATCGAGGCCTTCCCGTCTAGAAAGGCTTTAGCTTAATTAAAGTGTCTGTTTTGCATGCAGAAGTTGTGGGTTAGTGTCCTGCAAGTCTTACTCAGGGACTAGGAGATTTTCACTCCTACTTAAGGCTTTGAAGGCCCTTGGTCTGATGTTATCCTAAGCCTCTGTTAAAGGGTTAAAAGGGCAGTAATTGCGGGGGTGAGGGGAAGAAGAAGAATTGCACTTAGGATGCAAAAGGTCAGGGGGGAGGAAAGTTGGCGGGTAGGAAAGCGCCACGGGGTTAAGCCTGCTAGGTTATTAGGGGCAATGGTGAGGGTTATTGCATAGGAGAGGCGCAGGTAAAAGTAAAGGCTTAGAAGGGCTGTGAGGGCGGCGATAGTAGCAGTAAAAGGAAGCTGTTGTTTGGTAAGTTCTTGGAGGATAAGCCACTTTGGTAAAAAGCCTGTTATAGGGGGAAGTCCGCCAAGGGATAGTAACAGGAGGGGGGCGGAGGCTATGATTATAGGAGACTTGGTTCAAGATATTGCTAAAGAGTTAATGTTGGTTGTACTATTAAATTTAAGGACTAAAAAGGCGGAGGATGTCATAAGAAGATAAGTTAAAAGGGCCAGGAGGGTAAGAGAGGGGGCAAACTGAACAATAATAATTATTCAGCCAAGGTGGGCAATGGAAGAATAAGCTAGGATTTTACGGAGTTGCGTCTGATTTAGTCCCCCTCAGCCCCCAATAAGGGTGGAGGTCAGCCCTAAAATAATGAGAAGTTCTTGGTTGGCGGTTGGAATTTGAAGGAGGAGAATAAAGGGGGCTAGTTTTTGTCAGGTTGAAAGGACTAGGCCTGTAGTTAAAGTTAGTCCTTGAAGTACTTCTGGAAGTCACGTGTGAAGGGGGGCTAATCCAAGTTTTAGTGCTAAGGCAATAATGATTATTGTTGTTGGGACGGGGTGTGTTATTAGTTGAATGTCCCATTGTCCTGTTAATCATGCATTAGTAATGCTGGCAAATAATAGGGTAGCAGCAGCTGTTGCTTGGGTTAAAAAGTATTTGGTGGCAGCTTCAATTGCTCGAGGGTGATGCTGTTGGGTTATTAAAGGAATAATGGCGAGAGTATTAATCTCTAACCCTATTCATGCGAGAAGTCAGTGAGAGCTGGTAGCAACAATACCGGTTCCTAGGGTTAGACCAAAGAAAAAGAGGGCTAAAATGTAAGGGTTCATTAGCAAAGGAAGGGGTTTAACCAACATGTTTGGGGTATGGGCCCAAAAGCTTGTTTAGCTGACTTTACTAGGAAGTGGTGTAGTGGAAGCACTAAGAGTTTTGATCTCTTCAGGTAGGGTTCAAATCCCTTCTTTCTAAGGAGGCGGGGGGATTTTAACCCCCATGATTCACTCTATCAAAGTGGTCCTTTCATTCAGGCACGGCTCCGCCTTAGAGCTGCGGGGGAAGGCCCGCAAGTGAGAGGGGAAGGGCCAGATGTCAGACGACCAAGGCTAGGGTTAAGGGCAGAAAGTTTTTTCAGATAAGGTGTATAAGTTGGTCGTATCGGAACCGTGGGTAGGAAGCTCGGACTCAAAGAAAAAGGATGGAAAGGAAAGCTGCTTTAGTTATTAAGTTAATGGTTGAAAGTTCAGGGAGGTAAGGAAGGTGTGAAGCCCCAATGAAAAGGGTGGCGGAAAGGGTGTTTATTAGTAAGATGTTAGCATATTCTGCAAGGAAAAAAAGGGCAAAAGGACCTCCTGCATATTCCACATTAAAGCCAGAGACTAGTTCGGATTCGCCTTCTGTTAAGTCAAAAGGGGCTCGGTTGGTTTCTGCCAGGGTGGAGATATATCATATAGCGGCAAGAGGCCAAGCGGGGAATAATAGTCAAATGCTTTCTTGGGTTGTACTAAAAGTTTGAAGGGTGAAGCCCCCTGTAAAGATAATAGTGCTAAGTAGGATTAGTCCTAGGCTTACTTCGTAGGAGATTGTCTGAGCAACTGCTCGTAGTGCGCCAATGAGGGCATATTTGGAGTTTGAGGCTCATCCCGAGCCGAGGATAGAATAGACTGCGAGGCTTGATAGTGCAAGGATAAAGAGAATGCTTAGGTTTAAATCTGTGACAGGGTGTGGGAGAGGGAGGGGGGCCCAAAGTGTTAAAGCCAGGGTGAGGGCTAGTATAGGGGCGAGAAGAAAAAGGAGGGGGGAAGAAGTAGAAGGGCGTACTGGTTCTTTAATAAATAGTTTTACACCATCAGCGATTGGTTGAAGTAGGCCGTAGGGTCCTACGATGTTTGGGCCTTTTCGTAGCTGCATGTAGCCGAGAACTTTTCGTTCAAGGAGGGTTAAAAATGCCACGGCTAGAAGTACAGGGACAATGTATGCTAAGGGGTTAAGGATGTGGGTTAAAATAGTAGTTATCATAGTTATGGAGAGGACTTGAACCTCTGTTTAAAGGGCTTAGGTCTTTTGCACTTATCCGGGCTCTGCCACCTTAACATGCCTTGCTCTTAGGCAGGGGTATGTGCCCTTTTACCTGTTTTAGCTGGCTTCAACAGGTAAGGGGGAGGCTTGCTTGAAGCATGGGCCTCCTCTTTTCGGTCCTTTCGTACTAGAAAAGAGCATTCATAGATAGAAACTGACCTGGATTTCTCCGGTCTGAACTCAGATCACGTAGGACTTTAATCGTTGAACAAACGAACCCTTAATAGCGGCTGCACCATTAGGATGTCCTGATCCAACATCGAGGTCGTAAACCCCCTTGTCGATATGGGCTCTAAAAGGGGATTGCGCTGTTATCCCTAGGGTAACTGGGTCCGTTGATCGGTCTTGCCGGATCTTGTAGGTCAGATGTTCTGTTAATTAGAGCTGTGGCTCTGGTTTTGAGGAGTAAGCTCCTGTTCCACGTGGGGGATTTTTGTTCCTCCGCGGTCGCCCCAACCAAAGACGGGGGGCAGGCACCAGTTGGTTATTTCTATTAAGCTAGGTGTTTTTACGTGGGCTGCCTTTTGTCTTAAGCTCCATAGGGTCTTCTCGTCTTATGGTGTTATTCCCGCTTCTGCACGGAAAGATCAATTTCATTGACCGGGGAAAGGAGACAGCTTAGCCCTCGTTATGCCGTTCATACAGGTCTTCATTTAAAAGACAAGTGATTACGCTACCTTCGCACGGTCAAAATACCGCGGCCGTTAAACTTGTTAGTCACAGGGCAGGCGGGACCTCTTATACGTAAGTGTGCAAGAGGCGATGTTTTTGGTAAACAGGCGAGGCCAATGTTTGCCGAGTTCCTTCTTTTCCTTTAAGTCTTTCCTTTATGACACACCTGTGTGGGGTTAACGTTTATTTCCTGAGTGGTTTTCTAGCTTATTTTGGGCTGTCTCAGGGCCCTCGTTAATTGGGGGCGTTAATTTTCAGTGGGGGTTCGTTCTGATTTATGCAGGTGTCTTGGAGAGGGGCATCCCTCTTATTACTCATATTAGCAGTGTCTCTTCCATGCTTGCATGGAAAGGCCTAGTATTTAAGGCGAGGGGCTTAAAATAATGTTGTTGAAATTGTGGAAAGGCGAGTACTTGAGCTTTAACGCTTTCTGTAGGGTTGGCTGCTTTTAGGCCCACCAAGGTATTATGCCTTTAGGTTTTTAATTTTTAGCCATCTCGTAAAGTTGTATCTTTTTTCAATAGGGCTGTCCCCCTGTTGAATAACGCTTTAATCTTCTTTGTGTCACTTTTGGTAATACCTGGGGGAGAAGAGAAGGCTTAAAGGCTGAACTTCTATTCATTTTGTAGGCAACCAGCTATAACTGGGCTCGGTAGGTCTGTCACCTCTACTCAAAGATCTTCCCACTCTTTTGCAACAGAGACGGGTTTGCCCTATAATAGGCTGTCTTGGAGTAGCTCGCTCAGTTTCGGGGGTTCGAACTAAAGGTCCCTTTGCTCGAAGGTTACTAGCTAAATCATGATGCAAAAGGTACGAGGGGTTGTCTCTGCTTTTCTTTTCTTTACTGGGTTATTTCATTTCTCTTTCAGCTTTCCCTTGCGGTACTTTTTCTATTGCGCCAGGTATCCTTTTTTATCGCCTATACTAGGGTGGTAAAATGGTTTGGTTATTCAGGGGGTTCGGGGTGTGGGTTTATTAATGTGGTTTGTTGAATTTAGGTTGTGGGCTAGCTGTTAAGAGGTTAGAGTCAGTGCGATCCGATTTGCACGGATGTCTTCTCGGTGTAAGGGAGGTGCTATACTATTTTAGCTACGCTCTGGTTTTTCCAAGTGCACCTTCCGGTACACTTACCATGTTACGACTTGCCTCCCCTTTATTAAAGTTACTTTTTATTTATGTTATTATTATGTTGTGGGGGAGAGTGACGGGCGGTGTGTGCGCGCTTCAGGGCCAATTTCAGAGGGGCGCTCTATTCTCCTCTTACTGCTAAATCCTCCTTTAAATGTCTGTTTCAAGGCATTATCCGTGTTTACTGGTTCAGTAAATGTAGCCCATTTCTTCCCCTCTCGTACGCTACACCTCGACCTGACGTTTTAGGTTGTACCAATTAGGCTCACTATGTGTCCTTCACAGGGTAAGCTGACGACGGCGGTATATAGGCGGGAAAAACAAGAGAGGGTGAGGTTTAACGGGGGTTATCGGTTCTAGAACAGGCTCCTCTAGGTGGGTCTAAAGCACCGCCAAGTCCTTTGGGTTTTAAGCTGGGGCTTGTAGTTCCCTGGCAAGCAAGAAATGTATAGGATTGCTTTTGTTTAGGGCTAGGCATAGTGGGGTATCTAATCCCAGTTTGTTTCCTAGCTTTCGTGGGCTAATAATATTTAAAGCCACTTTCGTGGAGGGGCCTCCTGTCTTCGGGTGCGTATAACAGCTTTGAAGATGTTTAGCTTTAGTGTAATACTGTATATAGCCACATTTTACGCCGGTATTTGTCAACTTGGGCCTCTCGTATAACCGCGGTGGCTGGCACGAGTTTAACCGGCCCTCTTGGTTTTAACTAAGTCAAGTTTTCACTTATGGCTTAATGTTTATTACTGCTGAGTTCCCTTGGGGGTGTGGCTAAGCAAGACGTTGTGGGCTAACATAGGGTTGTGCCTAATGTCTGCTCCTTCTCTCCGTGCGGGGAGAATGTAGGGCATTCTCACAGGGATGCGGATACTTGCATGTATAAATTTAACCAAAGCTGACATTAAAGTCAGGACCAAGCTTTTGTGCTTACGGGGCTTTCTAGGGCCTATCTTAACATCTTCAGTGTTATGCTTTAGTTAAGCTACGTTGGC